AAACACATCATAAGCTAAACCTGTGCTGACGAATAACCAACCCGCAATGAATAGGGAAGGTATAGTAATGCTATGAATGACCCAGTATCGAATACTGGTAAGAATATCAGCAAAAGAACGTTCTCCTGTGCTTCCAGACATGCTGAACTCCACATATTCTTATAGGGGATCGATTCCGTAAAAGATGAAATCAGTAAATTCACTGAAATTCAATCTTTGTGAGATCGTCAATATTGTACCAAAGGTATTTTTAGAGTATACCGAATCAGTATAACTATCCTTCTTCTGACACAGCAACGCAATTTCAATCAGTATCGACATGAAGTGCTAGATAATTTCTTTCTTCTTCTTGCTTGTCGATGTCTAAATGCAATTGAAAATTCTTCAAAGGCCTGTAATTGGAATATGTAATATAATATATAATATGTGGGTTCTTTCTATTATTGTTTTCGGATTAGAAAGTGAAGCTCGGGGAAACCGTGAATCCAACTGGCGAGTTTCTACTAATTTATCACGGAAATTATCATACTTCCTTAAGTGAAGTAAATGCGAAATCGCGGAATTCCCCCCTTTTTCATTTTAAGTAATGGGTTAGCCGTGTAGAAACAAATAAGAATAGTAAATGGTATTGTAAATGGTATTAAATATATATATTTAATATAGATAATAGATACAAAAGAACAATGAATAAAAACAAATTAGAATAATCAATCTGCATGATGCACGTATTCCTGTAGTAGATCCAAAGGCTTTTTAACTACTTTTGCTTATCATTCGAGAAATTATATGAATGAATCCACTCGACTACTGAATCTAATAAATACAACTGAAAGTCAAAAAGTAAGGAAAGGGCTTTTTTTATAGGGTATAAGGTCACTTTTTTTTTTTTCTAAAAAAATGGAATATGAATTCGAGACAATACAAAAACAATCAAAGAAACGATTTTCCAATTTTCTTCTTCTTCCATATTTTGATTAAAAAAAATTACATTTTTTGAAGGAAGTTCCATGATAGAGTTATTATTAGATGGATTCTTTATTTTTTTTTTTAGTATTAGTTTACACTCAAATTGAATCAAGATCTTACCAATGAATCTGTTGCGTTGATTCATAATCACCGAATGGGCAGTAGAAATTAAAGATGATGAATTTCGTTTTTTCTTTTCTACCCCTGCTGCTCCTTTTTTTTGAATATTGTCTAGAAGGAAACTTAGGGAAGTGCTTTTTAAACATATGTATGTCTAAGAAAAACATATTTCATTTAGCTCCTTCATGCCTACTATAACTAGTTATTTCGGGTTTTTACTAGCAGCTTTAACTATAACCTCAATTTTATTTATCGGTCTGAGTAAGATACGACTTATTTGAAAAGGAATTTAGTGAACGAACAATTCATAAAAAAAAAGCTTTTTGCCCTATTCCAAATCTTCTATAGTTATTTACCGCGTAAATTACCAATTTAGGGGTCATTGAGGGCAATACGGATTAATATTTAGGGATCGATATTACCTCTCTTTTTCCCTTTTGAAAAAAAAAAAATTGAAATGATTGAAGTTTTTCTATTTGGAATCGTCTTAGGTCTAATTCCTATTACTTTGGCTGGATTATTCGTAACTGCATATTTACAATACAGGCGGGGTGATCAATTGGACCTTTGATTCATGGGTCATCTCTTTTTTTGACCGACCCTTTTCATTTTCTTTTAATTTAACTATTTAATTTAACTAAATAAATGAAATGAAAAAAAAAGGGGCCCCTTTCAGATTGCTGGTCAATTATTTCAGTTCGGTGTAATTTTCGACCTAACAAGAGCGGAATCACGCCCTGTAGGATTTGAACCTACGACATTGGGTTTTGGAGACCCACGTTCTACCGAACTGAACTAAGAGCGCTTTCTTATCATAATGGAAGTAAACAAGAGTATTCTTTTTATAACCCCAGGGCTTCTTGCATACCTATACTATCATAATGAATATGATATAATTAAAGCATATATAATATGCTCTAATTATATCAATTTTTTTTACTCGATCTAAAATTGCTCCCTTTTTACTGCTCAGAGACGAAGTAATAGGTAGGGATGACAGGATTTGAACCCGCGGCATTTTGTACCCAAAACAAACGCGCTACCAAGCTGCGCTACATCCCTTTGAATGGGTCTACAGTGTCATTTTAGAGAATCCTTGTTTTGTTTTCCACACCCTTCTTTTCTTTTTTATGTATTTTTTTTATACATCGATATAAAAAATCGATCTTACTTTTTCCTTTTTTTGTTTTTTCATATACTCATATTACTCATATATCATATAATATAATATAGTACCATATATTATAATAACCATATATTATAATAATAGATATATATATAAATAGAAATCTTTTTCGAGCGAATTTATCAGGCGAAAACGGACCTTTTTTTCTGTTTTAAGAAAAAGAAAATATTATTTATCGACATTTCAATTTGAATTTGAAAGTAGGGATTCCGCGTCCAAATAAACAAAAAAAGCGTCCTTAACTACAGATTATATATGTATTACGATAATGTATGTAATACAAGAAAGAAGGAGGATTTAAAATGCGAAATCTAAAAACATATCTTTCCGTAGCACCGGTACTAAGTGCTCTATGGTTTGGTTCTTTAGCAGGTTTATTGATAGAGATCAATCGTTTTTTTCCCGATGCGTTGACATTTCCTTTTTTTTCCTTCTAGTTATTTCCGTAGGAAGAGGTGAAGCAAATTAGTAATACAATCAAATATTTGTGACTAACCCTGTATTTTTTTCTTTTTTGAGTTTTTTATAATTAGATAGAAGGAAGGGGTGGGGGGGAAGAAAAAAGTGAATTCAACCTCACCGAAACTTGGGTTCAGGTTCCAAGACAATTACTAGTAGAGGGAAAAGGGAAATGTGGCGAGGGTAACAGTATTCTACAAGATAATTAACTGAAATACTGTACTGTGACTCTAAATAGAGTTAGAAATCATTGTATTACTTATTATTTACTATAATTTATTCTATATTGATTTACTATTTTCTTTATTATAATTATTATAATTATATTAATTGCAATTGATTGGACTGCAATGAACTCTTTGATAATTTGATTTTGAGTTATTAACTTCTATTTTTTTTTTTCTTTCTTCTTCTTCTTCGTTTTTGATTGGAAAATAGAATAAAATAGAATAGTGGGGTGAATTAAAAACCCAAAGGGGGTTCATGGCCAAAAGTAAAGATGTTCGAGTAACGATTATTTTGGAATGTACTATTTGTGTTCGAAACGGCGTTAATAAAAAATCAACGGGCATTTCCAGATATATTACTCAAAAAAATCGACACAATACACCTAACCGATTGGAATTGAGGAAATTCTGTCCTTATTGTCACAAACATACAATTCACGGGGAGATAAAGAAATAGATCTACCTGTACGTGCTCCTTCTAAGAAATATGCGGACTATTCCATAATATACTATTAAAATGAAATAAAACTATTAGATTATTTTAACGATAATTATTTAAACTATATAAGATTCTTAGAAGAAAATATTATTATATAAGTTATATAAGAAAATCTCAATTTAAAGACAATTTCGAGTGAATTTATAAAGTCATAAAGTCCATTTTGATTTCTATAAACCTAAATTATTAAATAAAAATTCTGATATTATAAGATAGATATTATAAGATATTAAAATTCTATATATATATATATTATATATATAATATAATATAATTAATTATAGAAATAGAATAATATAAAAGAATAATATAAATAAAATAAATAAAAAAAAGAAAGAAATAAACAATTAATTAAAAAAAAAAAAAAGAAAATAAAATGAACAAACCAAATCCTAAATCCTATTTATTAATTTTAGAATTTCAAATTTAGTCCGATATAAAAAAAGGATTTGATATATATATTTTTATATAGGGATAGGATTCGTTTTAAAGATAAGGAATAAACAAATCATGGATAAATCCAAGCGGCTCTTTCGTAAATCCAAGCGATCTTTTCGTAGGCGTTTGCCCCCGATCCAATCGGGGGACAAAATTGATTATAGAAACATAGGTTTAATTAGTCGATTTATTAGTGAACAAGGAAAAATATTATCTAGGCGTGTAAATAGATTAACCTTAAAACAACAACGATTAATTACTCTTGCTATAAAACAAGCTCGTATTTTATCTTCGTTACCCTTTCTTAATAATCTTAATAATAAGAACCGATTTGAGAGAAGCGAGTCGACCGCTAGAACTACACGTCTTAGAACCAGAAAAAAGTAGGCTTACTCTATCAATTCAATTGAATCCAAATTCCAATCCGACCTCAAACGTGGACTGGTGTTTTATTCTAAAAATCTGATAATAAATAAAGGCGTGTCGTAAGAAAAAAAATCTTTTTTTAATCTAGTGGCTTCACTCATTTTGGTTTGATGACCTGATCAAAATTTTTTATCATACTAATTTCTACTCTACCTTCCCCGAGTTCACAACTCCATTTAATTTAAAGCATTCCGGGGGATTCCTACTTAAAAAGAATATTGTTGCAAATCATATAAAGACCGTTCTTATTTGATATAGCTATTTGCGCAAGTATTTTACGATTAAGAAGCAAATTTTTTTTATACAGATTGTGTAGTAGCTGGTTATAATTATAGGATACCCCCATGCCGCGAATTACTGCATTTACTCGGGTGATCCATAAACGACGAAAATCCCTTTTTTTCCTCTTTCTATCCCGATTAGACGAAACCAAAGCTCGTATTCTCTGTTGATTAATAGTTTTAGTAAGTCTTGAATGAGCCCCTCGAAAGCTTGACGCAAATAAACGCATTTTTGTTCGGCGTCTTCGAGCTATATATCCTCGTTTAATTCTAGTCATTGAATAAAAGAAACTTTGATGAATAACTAAGTCTTGCGTTTCGTACTGTTATTCTTTTACCCTTCCTTTACTAGTCTGTTAATAACAAAACGGATTGTTCCAATGTATAAAATAAAAATTCCAATGGCTTTTGCTACTATAACCTTCCCGGCCACGATTTTTTCTAGGCATTTCGCTTAGAAATAAGCAATTTTTTTGATCCTAGAGATCAAAAAACGCATAATAACTAAAAGAATAGTAAATAGAAATGGATAACTAAATCGTGGGTTCCATCGTTTCTATGGTTTGGTCTTAAACGGCGAGGTCCCTTCTATACACCGGAGCTCCTTTCTTCATTTAATCAATGCTATTGGTAACTTGTACAGTTCACACTTTTTGGCTCTACCCCATGAATTTTTCAGTAAGAGATCTTTCACAACTAGATCTATCTTGTACGGTAACGATATTTAATTATAAAGATTTGCTGGGTAGCTGACCCTGTTAGTCCGTTCCTTGCAAGCATAATCCTTTTGCTTTTTTATTTCAATAGGATTTTCCCCGCTTAATGGATAAGCATTTGCTACCAATGGGGAATTTGTTCTCATCTTAAATTCATGATTGGATTTGCACCAACGGAAACCATAAAAATTATACACAATAGAAGTATATGGTGGATCTACCCCTTTGATTTTAGCTAGTGCAGGGAAGAACCCCATTCTATAGTATTGATCATGAATATTGAAAAAAGAAACTTTTTTCTCAGCCCATGATTTGAACGAGTCGCACATACACCCGCGTACATGTTCCTCGACGCTGAGGACATCCCCTAAGAGCAGGGGATTTCGTGGCATTTCTGATTGGCTGTCTTGCGTTTCTAATAAGTTGTTTAATTGTTGGCATGTTGAATCCTATACATAAAAGTTCGGTTTAGATCGATCCTAACCAAATCACTTTTTTTCTATCTAATATTTTTTATTTAATCGGAATAGACTAATCGATTTTAATCGGAATAGACTAATCGATTTTAATCGGAATAGACTAATCGATTTTAATCGGAATAGACTAATCGATTTTAATCGGAATAGACTAATAGATTAATCGTATATTACTCTCTTTTTAAGTAAGAGAATTCTTAAGAAAGAATAAGTGGATTATTAAGAAGGACGAACCGGAGTATTAAGAAGGACGAACCAGAGTATTAAGAAGGACGAACCAGAGTATTAAGAAGGACTAAGCAGATTAAATACAAAAGCGCAATCTTCAATTTTGACCTTGTGCTGTTATTTTTTATTAAAGATCAAATCGCTTAAGCCGATATCTCATCAACAATTCCATAAGCTTTTGCTTCTGTGGCGGACATAAAAACATCTCGTTCCATATCTAGGGATATTAACCAGGCGGGCTTGCCCGTTCTTTGTACATAAACGTCTATGATGTCGTCGCGCATTGCTGCCAGTTCATCCACTTCCAGGAAAAATTCCCTTGTTTGTTGGGAATCCGGAATAAAAGCAGTCCTCGGTTGATGGATCATCACCCTAGCGTGAGGGAATGCCATACGTTTGGTAACTGTTCCTCCAACCAGGATAAAAGATGCCAGTGAAGCGGCCAATCCTATGGCTACTGTATGCACATCGGGTGGGACAAGTTGTATAGCATCATAAATACCAATTCCGGGTATTATCCCTCCGCCAGGACTGTTTATGAACAAAAACTGATCCTTACTGGGATTCTCTATACTAAGAAATACCATAATGCCAGTAATGTTATTCGAGATCTCGCTATCAATCTCGTCGCATAAAAAAAGTGATCGTTGCCGATAAAGTCGGTTGATTAGGATAAAAATTGATCCTTTAGGAGCCGTATAAGCATCTTTTGATGCATACGGTTCGATAAAAATTGTAAAAAAAATCAATGTATAGAAAAATTTTATTAAGCTTCTCGAATAAACTTTTCTTTTCGTTGATATGTTTTTTCATCAGGATTCAATCCAAATCATGATGTCATTTTCTTGTTCCTAAACGGGCTTTTTGATTCAAAATTTTTAGGTTTATGTTCTACTCCGAGTAAAGATCTGCCCGATTTTGATTTGCACATATATAACAAATTGCCCCAATACCACGTCTTTTTTTTTTGCTACAATTTTCCCCTAATTCCTTTCATGGCGTCCGCCAAATATTTGACGTATTTATGATTTTACGTATTTCTGGGTTTATTCGACTAATTAATAGTTTGAAATTGCTCCTGCTACTCAGTTTTTTAATGAAATTTTATGATATAGGTGGTAATCCCAGATATGATATATTAGCTTGGGTTTTTTCTAAGCGGAGTCTGAATGCTTCATTTTATTGATCCAACCAAGCCAACCATAAATCATTATAATTGAAAATAGTAATCTGGGTACCCCCAAAAAATTTGATCTATTATTGCACTTCGCGCTACAACTAATTGATAATTCAATTAATGGCGAAACGGAGTATATCTCTATCGGGGGAGATAACGGGGTAATCCCATATAACCCAAAATATTTGACAAGTCGCACTATACGTCAACCCAAGTACTAGTTTCATCGTCCGGACCTTGGAAAGGCACTTTTGGAACACCAATGGGCATGCAAGGAAAATAAAGACGTCGCATATCTTTGATGTGGAAGCATAACAAGAGTGTATAATATTGGCTCATATACATAGAGTGAATGGAGTGAATAGAATAAGGCCAGAAACTAAAGTAAAGGAAGAAGAATGAATGAAAATGAAAGAAAATTTGTACGAATAGGCCCTTTGAATGATGAGATGCATTTGTTCATAGAAACTGGAATCAATCCCCCATTGCGTATTGATACTTATCGGGTATAAAATAGATCTGCTTCTCATTTTTGAATTCTTCCATTATTGCTAAAAGAATAGAGCAAATATTAATTCTTTCTCCGAAAAATCCTTCCAAAGGAGGGAGGCCCGTAGCATAGTCCAATGCAATAAAGTTACATAGTGTCTATTTTTCATTGATAAAGGGGTATTTCCATGGGTTTGCCTTGGTATCGTGTTCATACTGTTGTTTTGAATGATCCCGGCCGTTTACTTTCTGTTCATATAATGCATACAGCCCTGGTTGCTGGTTGGGCCGGTTCGATGGCTCTATATGAATTGGCAGTTTTTGATCCCTCTGACCCCGTTCTTGATCCAATGTGGAGACAAGGTATGTTCGTTATACCTTTCATGACCCGTTTAGGAATAACCAATTCGTGGGGCGGTTGGAATATTACAGGGGGGGCTATAACGAATCCGGGTTTTTGGAGTTACGAAGGTGTGGCCGCAGCACATATTGTCTTTTCGGGCCTTTGCTTCTTGGCAGCTATCTGGCATTGGGTGTATTGGGATCTAGAAGTTTTTTGTGATGAGCGCACAGGAAAACCTTCTTTGGATTTACCCAAGATCTTCGGAATTCATTTATTTCTCTCAGGAGTGGCTTGCTTTGGTTTTGGCGCATTTCATGTAACAGGATTGTTTGGTCCTGGAATATGGGTGTCCGATCCTTATGGACTAACGGGAAAGGTACAACCTGTAAGTCCAGCGTGGGGTGTGGAAGGTTTTGATCCTTTTGTTCCAGGAGGAATAGCCTCTCATCATATTGCAGCAGGCACATTGGGCATATTAGCGGGCTTATTCCATCTTAGTGTCCGTCCACCCCAACGTTTATACAAAGGATTACGCATGGGAAATATTGAAACTGTCCTTTCCAGTAGTATCGCTGCTGTCTTTTTTGCAGCTTTTGTTGTTGCTGGAACTATGTGGTATGGTTCAGCTACTACTCCCATCGAATTATTTGGTCCTACTCGTTATCAATGGGATCAGGGCTACTTCCAGCAAGAAATCTATCGAAGAGTTAGTGCTGGGCTAGCCGAAAGTCAAAGTTTATCAGAAGCTTGGTCTAAAATTCCCGAAAAGTTAGCTTTTTATGATTACATTGGAAATAATCCGGCAAAAGGAGGATTATTCAGAGCGGGTTCAATGGACAACGGGGATGGAATTGCTGTTGGGTGGTTAGGACACCCTATCTTTAAAGATAAAGAAGGGCGCGAACTTTTTGTACGTCGTATGCCTACTTTTTTTGAAACATTTCCTGTTGTTTTGGTAGACGGAGACGGAATTGTTAGAGCCGATGTCCCTTTTAGAAGGGCAGAATCGAAGTATAGTGTCGAACAAGTAGGTGTAACTGTTGAGTTTTATGGTGGCGAACTCAATGGAGTGAGTTATAGCGATCCTGCTACTGTGAAAAAATATGCTAGACGTGCTCAATTGGGTGAAATTTTTGAATTAGATCGTGCTACTTTGAAATCCGACGGCGTTTTTCGTAGCAGTCCAAGGGGTTGGTTTACTTTTGGGCATGCTTCGTTTGCCCTGCTCTTCTTCTTCGGCCACATTTGGCATGGTGCTAGAACCCTGTTTAGAGATGTTTTTGCCGGTATTGATCCAGATTTGGATGTTCAAGTGGAATTTGGAGCATTCCAAAAAGTTGGAGATCCAACTACAAAAAGACAAGCAGTCTGATGCAATATTGCTTTGTTATTTTGCGTTTCTATTTTTGACATAGGTTCTTGGAAAAATTTGGATTGAAATTCAATGGCTGCCTTTTCTTTGACTCTTGCTCTTTCTTTACCCGGGGGATGATCCCAAATAAACAGGTATGGAAGCTATCATTGTAAACCACGATCGAATTTATGGAAGCATGGGTTTATACATTCCTCTTAGTATCGACGTTAGGGATAATTTTTTTCGCTATCTTTTTTCGAGACCCGCCTAAAGTTCCAACTAAAAAACTGAAATGATTTTTCATTATCTCAATTGAAGTAATGAGCCCCCCAAGAGTGGGGGGCTCATTACTTCAACTAGTCCCCGTGTTCCTCGAACGGATCTCTTAGTTGTTGAGAGGGTTGCCCAAAAGCAGTATATAAGGCGTACCCGGTAAAACTTACAAGTAAACCAGATATAGAGATGGCGACTAAGGTTGCTGTTTCCATTATTATATAACTTCAAGACCATGATGGATCTATGATAATTTTTAACGGAATGGTATACAAAGTCAACAGATCTCACTTAATACAAAATAAGATTTATGGCTACACAAAGCGTTGAAAGTAGTTCTAGATCTGGTCCAAGACGAACTGTTGTAGGGGACTTTTTGAAACCACTGAATTCGGAATATGGTAAAGTTGCCCCTGGATGGGGAACAACTCCTTTGATGGGTGTTGCAATGGGTTTATTTGCGATATTTCTATCTATTCTTTTGGAGATTTATAATTCTTCTGTTTTACTGGATGGAATTAGAATGAATTAGATTCATAAGAACCACTAAATCCTAGCCTTTCAATCTATCAATCTAAAAAGCGAAACTTTTCGGTCTCTGATTTTTATCCCAGTCTGCTTTGGTAGTTCGAACGTGAAATTTATTTGTTTCTGTAGTTCCGGAATATGAGTGTGTGACTTGTTATAATTGATCCTATTGATAGTACAGAAAATGAATCTGTTGTCTTGATAGAGATAGTTTTACTCCGTCGGGATTCTAATATCTGGAGCACGGAAAATATAAAATGGATAATGAAGTATTCGAACTATGATTCATACGTCATATTCAAACCTCGCAGCCGGATTCTAAAAAAAAATTCAAAGAAAGAGTTAAGGAGTTCGATTATAAATAGAAATCAAAAGTTTTTTCTTCTTTCAAACTCGCGTTTATGTTTATTTTGATTAAAGGACAAGCCTTTGTTTATATTTGTAGTTATTATATCCTATTTATTGAATAAGTGATGATTCAAAGGTTCTTACTCAGGGAATTTTTGGACTTAGTTTGAAGGTTTTAATGAATCATCGTGGTTCTAGTATGAATCTGAGGTTTCAATTGATTCATAGGGTCTTAACAAGATAATTCCTATCAATAATAAATAAAAAAGAAAAGAAGAAATCCACATTCCATACAAATAAAAAATCAAAGCAAAGAAAGAAAAAGAAAAGAGTAGGTAAATAGAAGATTCAAGAGGCCTGGAACGATTGACATAAAGACGAAAGCGCCGACTTGATTTTTTGGCATTATAACTCCAAAAAGAGTTCTCGGATTTTCCTCTGATTTTTACTCTTTTTTATCTACGGATTAAGAGGTTAAAAACTTTTTTATTATATATCCGTTTCAGCCAGTATTTGGGTGTTTTTGTTTGAGCTGTACGAGATGAAATTCTCATATACGGTTCTTAGAGGGGGAGTCCTATTGGTTTACCTATCTCAATAAAGTCTATGATTGGTTTGAAGAACGCCTCGAGATTCAGGCAATTGCGGATGATATAACTAGTAAATATGTTCCTCCTCATGTTAACATTTTTTATTGTCTAGGAGGAATTACGCTTACTTGTTTTTTAGTCCAAGTAGCTACAGGGTTTGCTATGACGTTTTACTACCGCCCGACGGTTACTGAGGCTTTTGCTTCTGTTCAATACATAATGACTGAAGCTAACTTTGGCTGGTTAATTCGATCAGTTCATCGATGGTCGGCAAGTATGATGGTCTTAATGATGATCCTGCATGTATTTCGTGTCTATCTCACCGGTGGTTTTAAAAAACCTCGCGAATTAACTTGGGTTACAGGTGTGGTTCTGGCTGTATTGACCGCATCCTTTGGTGTAACAGGTTATTCCTTACCTCGGGACCAAATTGGTTATTGGGCAGTCAAAATTGTAACAGGTGTGCCGGAAGCTATTCCGGTAATAGGCTCGCCTTTGGTAGAGTTATTACGTGGAAGTGCTAGTGTGGGACAATCCACTTTGACCCGTTTTTATAGTTTACACACTTTTGTATTACCTCTTCTTACTGCCGTATTTATGTTAATGCATTTTCTAATGATACGTAAGCAAGGCATTTCGGGTCCTTTATAGAAAATATGGCCCATAAATATTTGAGATATTTGTAATCAATTAGTTCTCTTATTACTTGGGGGAGGAACAGCCAATAGTATTTCACTGCTACAAATATGGATTATTGAAAAAAAATAAGACATGTATTTGGATATTTTCTTTCAACTCCACAATAGTTTATTATTTATTTGCCATGATATGAATAGTTGAAGGAAATTCTCCGAAGATAAAATGGATTATGGGAGTGTGTGACTTGAACTATTGATTGCGCCGTGCAGAAATATGCCTTTATCTGCTACATTGGAATTCATAACCAAATGTGTCTTTATTCCAACCACCGAGAAATCCCGAAGGATAGGCTGGTTCGCTTGAAGAGAATCTTTTCTATGATCAGACCCTGTGATGTCGTGCAGGAGCAGGCTCCGTAAGATCCAGTAGAATAAGTGATTTGGCATAATCAAAAATTTGTTTTGACTATTTTTACTTTCTTACTTAATAGTATGAAAATGCATTCATTTCCTCTGCATCGACCCGATTTTTTATTTATTATACTATCGGAGTGAAACAAGAGATCTAAAGAAGAGCAAAGGTTAGACTATATTAGTAACAAGTAAATCCTTTGTATGTAAAAATTCTCGATATTTTTTGGAGAGAAAGGTCGATCGCAAAGGCTGAGACGGCCCAGAAAGCATCAACTTTGTACGCTTACTTGGGTATTGAGCATTTAATTGAATTCCTTTTTTTACATATAGAATCATTCATATATGTGTGGATAACATATAAATCTTAAGATATAGATTTATTTTAGATGGATCCATTTTTAGTTATTTGATTCGATTCAGTCTTGCTCGAGCCGGATGATGAAAACTTATCATGTCCGGTTCTTTCGGGGGATGGATCTATAAGAATTCACCTATCCCAATAACAAAGAAACCTGACTTGAACGATCCTGTATTAAGAGCTAAATTAGCTAAAGGTATGGGTCATAATTATTACGGGGAACCCGCATGGCCCAATGATCTTTTATATATATTTCCAGTAGTAATTCTCGGTACTATTGCTTGTACCGTAGGCTTGGCGGTTCTAGAACCCTCAATGATTGGTGAACCTGCGGATCCTTTTGCAACTCCTTTGGAAATATTACCGGAATGGTATTTCTTTCCCGTATTTCAAATACTTCGTACAGTACCTAACAAGTTATTGGGTGTTCTTTTAATGGTGTCAGTGCCCGCAGGATTATTAACAGTACCCTTTTTGGAAAATGTTAATAAGTTCCAAAATCCATTTCGTCGTCCAGTAGCGACAACCGTCTTTTTGATTGGTACCGCAGTGGCCCTGTGGTTGGGTATTGGAGCAACCTTACCGATTGATAAATCCCTGACTTTAGGTCTTTTTTAAATTGATTCAATTGTAAAATATTCTGACGTGCGTATCTAGGGAGTAGTCACTTGTTAAAGTGAATTCTCCCTAGATCTATTTATTTAATTCTGGTGTTAATAGATGGATTGTGCTGAAGGTTCCAAATCAGTTTATTTTTTTGGAAATCAAATTAGAAAAATTTGTCTACTTCTTTTCGAGAATGCCCAATATTTGTTTGACATCTTCTATACGAAAATGCTCAATTTTCATAAGTTCTTCTTGACTGTTATTCAACAGGTCAAATAATGTATGTATATTGGACTTTTTGAGACAATTATAGATCCTAGGAGGCAATTCTAATTGGTCAATAAAAATCGATTTCAATGCAAGTTCGTTTTTCTTTTTTCTTAGTTTAGCTAATCTAGCATGAACAGGAAAAAAGGGTAAAGTAACCTTGTGTTGATTGTTTTCTAAATTGAAGTTTTTTTCTTCTTCCGCATGTAAAAAAGGAATAAATAAATCAATCAAATTCCGGGAGGCTTCATGAAGTGCTTCTTGAGGAGTTAAACTTCCGTTTGTCCATATTTCTAAAAAAAGTATCTCCTGCTTTTCATTACCGTTCCCATACGAATGAATACTATGATTCGCATTTCGAACGGGCATGAATACAGCATCTATCGGGTAACTTCCGTCGTTAAAGTTTTTTTTCGTTTTTATACTGTATCCTCTCTGCCTCTCGATTTGTAATTCAATACACAAATCCATTGGTTCGGTTAGTCTAGCTATATGCTGTGTATGATCAACGATTTCCACGGAAGGCGGTAAGATGATATCTTGAGCCGTTACATACCCCGGACCCTTGGCACAAATAAGCGCGTTACGAGTTCCGTACAGATTACTTCGCAATACAATTTCTTTCAAATTCATTAAAATTTCATGTACTGATTCTTGAATACCTACGATGGTAGAATATTCATGTGGTATTTTCTCAGATTTTGCGCGTGTAATACATGTTCCTTCTATTTCTCCAAGCAAAGCTCTTCGCATCGCAATGCCTATTGTGTCGGCTTGACCTTTCATAAGGGGAGCTAGAATAAAGCGTCCATAAGAAAGACGCTTACTTTCTGTTCTTGATTCAACACACTTCCACTGTAGCGTCTGAGTCGATACTTTTACTTTTTCTCGCACCATATAGTTATTATTTGATATTTCATTTTATTTGATCAGATGAATCCTTTATTTCTCTTGAAAGTACTTTAGTGTTTCTATTTCTATACACGTCTTTTGTTCGGCGGTCTACAACCATTATGTGGCATTGGGGTTATATCCCGTACCAAAGTTAATAGTATACCACTTCTACGAATAGCTCGTAAGGCTGCATCTCTTCCGAGACCAGGACCCTTTATCAGAACTTCTGCTCGTTGCATACCTTGATCCACTACTGCTCGAATAGCATTTCCTGCTGCGGTTTGAGCAGCAAAAGGCGTCCCTCTTCTTTTACCCTTGAATCCACAAGTGCCGGCGGAGGAACAAGAAATCACCTGACCCCGTACATCTGTAACAGTAACAATGGTGTTGTGGAAACTTGCTTGAACATGAATAACTCCCTTTGGTACTCTACGTGCACTTTTACGTGCACTACTGCGCCTATTCTTACGTGAACCAACTTTTGGTATGGGTTTTGCCATAATTTCATAAGGATAAGTCAAAGATATATGGATATATCCATTTCATGTCAAAATAGATCTTCTATTTTGATTTGTTCATTGTTTTCTTTAAGATCGGTGAGTCTCTTTTAGGATAGAAGGACTATCCCTGTCTTTGTTTATGTCTCGGGTTGGAACAAATTGCGATAATTCGTCCTCTCCTACGGATTAGTCGACATTTTCCGCAAATTTTACGAACAGAAGCCCTTATTTTCATAATTCTTATTCCTTTTCGTTAATTTAATGAGAATTTAATTTTGAATTCGCTTATTGTAAAAAAGTTTCTTGAAATTTTGGAACGTTGAACTGTATCTTCTGAAAGGAATATTGAAGTACCTAATCATTCGAATCCGTATTGTGGAGTCTACAAATTATACGCCCTCCGGTTGAATCATAAGGACTCATTTCCATTTTTGCTCTATCCTCTGGTAGTATATGTATAAAGCTACGTTTGATCCTTCTTAAAGTACCTGAAAAAGTACCTGAAAAGTATAGCAGAGAATCAGATCTTCATTATTTAAATTGAAACGAATCCCTGGAGCATACTAGTATTGAGAAGTGATTCAGGAATTAAACCTTCATGAACTTTTCTTTCATTTCAGGTAGAACCTTCGTGAAGTAGTAACTAAGGTAAGATGGGAGGAGTTTTATTAGATAACCCGGTCTTTTTTCTTTTTTTTTCCAAAAAAGAGGGGAGTTCTGAATACAATTCAGATATCAGATGGATTACCATATATAACACAAAATTTCTCCGCCGATTCCTTCTAGTCGGGCCTCTCGGTCTGTCATTATACCTCGCGAAGTTGAAAGAATTACAATCCCCATCCCGCCTAAAATTCTAGGAATTTTTTGATATTTAGTATAGATTCGCAGACCGGGTCGGCTGATTCTTTTTAAATTTAAAAAAGTTCTATATGTTCCTTTTCTATTTGTTCTATGTCGTAGGGTTAAAACCAAAAAGGATTTTTTGCCTTCCTGATGCTTTCTTACGTTTTCGATAAAACCCTCTCGTAAAAGTATTTTAGCAATGTTCTCGGTAATCTTAGTAGATACCAATCGAACCCTTCCCCTTCGATTCATGTCAGCATTTCGTATCGAGGTTAGTATGTCAGCAATAGTGTCGCTACCCATGGTAAACGAAAATTCGTGTTGCTCCCCAATTTTGTTATAATCAACATGTTTTTTTTTGACTTATTTTATTAAAGGTATATGCATGAAACGCCGATCTACTAATTAATTTATGTCATTTAAATACTGAATTAAATAGTATAACTATATTGAGGTCTTGCCTTATAATACCTCAGGAGCTAATGAAACTATTTTAGTGAAATTTAACTGTCTCAATTCCTGGGCGATTGCACCAATAATTCTAGTTCCTTTTGGATTTCCTTTTTGATCAATGATAACTGCAGCATTGTCATCATATCGTATTATGATGCCGTTGTCGCGTTTGAGTTCTTTACAAGTACGTACAATTACAGCTCTGACTATTTCTGATCTTTCTACGGCTGTTTTTGGTGCCGCTTCCTTGACCACAGCAACAATAACGTCACCAATATGAGCATATCGACGATAACTAGCTCCTATGATTCGAATACACATCAATTTTTTAGCCCCGCTGTTATCTGCCACATTCAAAAGGGTCTGAGGTTGAATCATTTTTTTTGTAATCTGTTCTTTCAGTGCAACAAAGGACAAAGAAAAAAAAAAAGAAATATTGTTTGTCAAAAAGAAAAAGATACCTACAATTGTTTTTTTTATTTTTTTTTTATTCTTAAGACTTTTTGTCCTATCTTACTATTCTGAGATTCTGAAATAATGAATTGAGTTTTTATAGGCATTTTTGACGCCGCTATTGAAATAGCCCGTCGTGCTCGATTTTCGGCTACTCCACCCATTTCATAAAGTATTCTACCAGGTTTAACGACAGCTACCCAATACTTGGTGGATCCTTTCCCCGAACCCATACGTGTTCCCGCGGTTTTTTCTGTAACCGGTTTGTCTGGAAATACACGTACCCACAGTTTTCCACCGCGGCGTACATTTCGTGTCATTGCACGTCGTCCTGCTTCTATTTGTCTAGATGTAATCCAAGCAGGTTCAAGTGCTTGAAGAGCATATCTACCGAAACAAATACGGTTACCTCGATAAGACATTCCTTTCATTCTTCCTCTATGTTGTTTACGGAATTTCGTTCTTTTCGGACTAAGCATAGCAGTTATATCAAATAATCCCTCCAATTTTTATTTAACCTTATAGAATTTAGAACTGTTCATTTTTTTTTATTGAACATAAAACAAACAGAAAGCATTTGTCATTTTATGTTCTATCCCTTAATAGAACAGAAAGACAAGTAAGGTCTCTTCTTTATTCTTCGTCTATAAATATCCAAATTTTGATTCCTAAGACCCCATATATAGTTCGAACTGTATAGCAACAATAATCAATTTTCGCTCCAATAGTTTGTCGAGGAACCCTACCCTCTCTGATCCATTCGACGCGCGCGATTTCTTTTCCGTCGATACGACCCGCAATTTGCACTTGAATTCCTTTTGTAGCCGCTTGTTCAGTTAATTCAATAGCTTTTTTCATTGCTTTTCGAAAGGAAACTCTATTTTTTAATTGTCCGGCTATAAATTCTGCAAGAATATTAGGATTCCCGTAAGGATTTTCAATTCTTG